ATAGTACCCCAAACATCCGACTGCATTTTCCAACTGAAATGGAAAATGACTACCGAAATTGCATTGTACATCCAGAATAGACCTAAGAAAACATGATCCCAGGCGGATACTTGACATGTTCCCCCTCGCCCAGGCCCGTCACAAGGGAAGCGAAAACCAAGATTTGCTTTATCAGGTATCAAACGGGAACTGCGAGCAAATAAAACACCTTTCAAAAGTATTAATACAGTCACATGGATGGTAAATGCGTGAATGTGATGGACTAAAAAATCTGCGGTTCCTAATGGAATAGGTAACAAAGCGACTTTGCCGCCTACAGCTACTAACTCGCCACCTCCCCACGTTAAGCTGGTACTTGTTGTTGCACCAGGAGCTGTTACGCCAGGCGCGCCAGCATGGATATTTTGTACCCATTGAGCAAAGATGGGTTGTAATTGTATGGCGGTATCCGAAAACATATCTTGGGGACGGCCTAAAGCACTCATGGTATCATTATGAATATACAAGCCAAAACTGTGAAAACCTAGAAATATACATACCCAGTTAAGGTGGGATATGATTGCATCCCGGTGTCTAAGAACTCGATCTAATAGATCGTTGTATCGAATAGTTGGATCATAGTCTCTTACCATAAAAATGGCTGCATGTGCAGCAGCACCAACTATTAGAAACCCACCAATCCACATGTGGTGTGTGAACAAGGAAAGTTGTGTACCATAGTCAGTAGCTAGGTATGGATAGGGAGGCATAGAGTACATATGATGAGCTACAACAATAGTTGTAGAGCCTAGCATAGCTAGGTTAAGAGATAATTGAGCATGCCATGACGTTGTTAGAATTTCATAGAGACCCTTATGGCCTTGTCCTGTAAATGGTCCCTTATGAGCCTCCAAAATATCTTTAAGTCCATGACCAATACCCCAGTTGGTCCTATACATATGACCAGCGATCAGGAAAAGAATAGCAATAGCTAAATGATGGTGCGCAATATCGCTCAACCATAGACCGCCGGTTATTGGATCTAGTCCTCCGCGAAAACTAAGAAATTCTGCGTACTTGGACCAATTCAAGGTGAAAAAAGGGGTTGCTCCTTCGGCAAAACTAGGATAAAGTTGAGCTAAAAGGTCACGATTCAAGATAAATTCATGAGGAAGTGGTATCTCTTTAGGATCAACCCCAGCGTCGAGAAATTGGTTAATCGGTAAAGATACATGGATTTGGTGTCCAGCCCAAGAAAGAGACCCAAGTCCTAATAACCCCGCTAAGTGGTGATTCAACATGGATTCTACATCTTGGAACCAGGACAATTTGGGAGCGGCTTTGTGATAATGGAACCAACCAGCAAAAAGCATTAACGATGCAAAAATCAATGCACCGATTGCGGTGCAATAGAGTTGTAATTCACTAGTTATTCCAGATGCTCGCCAAATCTGAAAAAACCCAGAGGTTATTTGGATTCCTCGGAAACCCCCGCCTACATCACCATTCAAAATTTCTTGCCCTACTATTGGCCAAACTACCTGAGCACTGGGTCCAATGTGAGTAGGATCGCTTAGCCATGCTTCATAATTGGAAAAACGGGCACCGTGGAAGTACATGCCACTCAACCAAAGAAAGATAATGGAGAGTTGACCGAAATGAGCACTAAAGACTTTTCGCGAGATCTCTTCCAAATCACCGGTATGACTATCGAAATCGTGAGCATCAGCATGTAGGTTCCAGATCCAAGTGGTAGTATCGGGGCCCTTAGCTATTGTTCTTGAGAAATGTCCGGGTCTGGCCCATTCCTCAAAAGATGTTTTTACAGGATCCCTATCCACAACAATTTTAACTTCTGGTTCCGGCGAACGAATAATCATTAAGTCCTCCTCTTTCCGGACAAGACATACAAAGAGACCCGCCAACTGTCTTTTTAGTGAATCTTTGAAAGATAGATATTATGATTAGTCCTTTTCTTTACTATCTACCGTCCTACTATTTTTTTTAGTTATTCACTGGAGCAATTATATATTGAAGTCAATCCGAGGCAAGTGTTCGGATCTATTATGACATAAGGATTAGGTGCCTAACGGACGTTGGTTATCCAGGAAATTATTTTCCGACGTAACAAAAAAATCCATTTTTTACGTTTTAATTTAAGAAGCTCCTTGAGTGAGCATAATTATAGATTTTTTTATTCGATTCTAAATTCCAAGATAACTCATTAGAATTATTAATAAGACCGTCCTGATATATTAGGCGGAATATTTCTATTGCCCCCTTTATTTGCTTTATTACTTCTGTTCTAAGGCCTATCCCTAATTGTTTATCCTTAGGAAATATAATATAAAATCGAAGGTAGAAGAAAGGGATATAATGAAATTCTTGATTCGATCTTCCTACCTAAATTATTTTATTAATGGATCAACAACCAAACCACCTATTTTATGAAAATGGAGAGTGGTCTTATTCAAATTCAAAGCGCTTCGTAATCTTCAACCAGTTCTGTGCTTCAATATAATTTCCTGGAGTAAGCGCTATAGCTTGTTTCCAATACTCAGCAGCTTGATCAAACCAAGCTTCCGCAATTTCTGAATCACCCTGTAGAATGGCCTGTTCTCCTCGGTCGGAATAGGCAGTTCCTTCCCCTAGAACCGTACTTGAGAGTTTCCTACCTCATACGGCTCAGAATTTGATTTATCAAAAATCGATCCAATTTCTTCTTGGGTTAAGCGGAAGAAGTTAATTACCTAAGTTTCAAACCCTAATTTTGATCAAAAATTAGTTTGATCTTTTCTCCCACCTTCAGAAGAATGAAGCATAGATATACCTATATCCTTCGTTCCTTCGAATTTTCTGAAAGGTAACTATCTCAGTTTCGTCTCATATATGAAATTTCTATAGAATCCTTGAAAAAGACTTTTTCCCATAAGAAAGAAAAAAAACTTACTATCTTTGGGATCTGATACTACACCGCTGCTTAATTCCTTAGTGGATCGGCTCTATTACATAAGCAGATTCCTAAATTTTGCCCCATATCATGGTATAATTAAGCAGTTTTTTTTAGTTGTATCGACCCAGTCACTCACTAATTGATCTTTACGGTGCTTTCTCTATCAATTTGAGACTTTATCCATAGAGTAGTAGTATAGGCTAGGCTCTACCTTCTTCCTATTTTGATTCTCGTGAAGTGTATTTCCTTCCTACAGCTGATAGGGTAAAATCGTTGTTTTGGCGATCCCTATGTAGAAAGCCTTTTTTTGATTCTTTCTATAGTGGAGATAGTCGCACGTAATGACAGATCACGGCCATATTATTAAAAGCTTGCGGTAAGAGGGGGTTTCGTTCCAGCGCCCGGAAATAATATTCCAAAGCTTTTGTATGCTCTCCGTTGCTTGTGTGTATAAGGCCTATGTTATATAGTATATAACTTCGATCATAGGGATCAATTTCTAGTCGCGTAGCTTCATAATAATTCTGCAAAGCTTCCGCATAATTTCCTTCGGATTGAGCCAACATCCGTTACGGTCGTTCATTCTATTCAAAAAATCTCCGTTCCAAAACCGTACATGAGGTTTTCATCTCATACGGCTCCTCCCTTCTGTACATAGTACTTAGCGAAAAATCTATAGAATGAAAATAGAATTAGTCCCATCTCATTATAGACCGAAAGGGGCTGGTATTTTTCCAAGAAATCTCTAGCCAACCTTCCCCCAAGAGGTTTTTCTTAACACCAAAAAATTCGATTAATGCTAGAGGAAAACGATAGCTCCAAGAATTTCTTTGTTCTCAACGCCTCCTATTTAGAGGAATTAGCCACTTCAACGACCTTTGATGGTTATAAGGGTATCCAAAGTACAAACCTGATGGTTGTTTGTTATCCCAACCATTCTTCCCAACCCTGATACCGATCAGGAAAGGGCTAATTTCTAACAAAGTTTTTCTCTTGTTGATTCCTATTTCGAGGTGTAGTGCTTTTCTCCCCTATGCTGCCTATTGGTACTAGTAGAGTAGGATTGGCCTCTAATACAGAGCCTATCCTGTAGGTGTAACCTTTCGCTCAATACTCAAATCTACAATTGAAGCATATGAGGCCACATCAATCGAGGATACACGACAGAAGGAATTGTGTTAGTTCACTTCACCTTCCCCAAGCGCGGGTTTCCTTTACTCATTTTGTTCTCTCTATGCGAATAACCTCTTTCTCGTAAGACCGAGATGTGGGTAGAGCTAAAACAAAAAAAAAGAGTCAAATCGCACCATCTCTATAATAAGTAAATGCTCTTTTTTCCCCCGAGGTTGTCGGAATTATTTGCAATAAAATATTGGCTACAATTGAGGAGGTCTTATCAATGAAATTTCCATTTATTCGGGATCTAGGCATAATTCCCAACCCATTCTATATAGAATTCTTTTCATTCTATCACAAAATAACATAAAAACAAAACATTCGATTTGTAAAAATCCATCTATATGCTCTAATAAGAGAGGTATGGATTTTCCGCTCAGCTCAAATTGTCTCCTTTTCCTTCTGTTTGGACAAGGAGAGATTTGAAATATTTGACTAAGATTGGATTTTATTTCACTTTCCTATTTCTCAACAACAACTTTTCTCATCAGCTATTTCGCGTTTTCAAAGTCATTAATTGTCTCATACCTTTTTTTTATTTAGAAAGAAAACCTTTTCCAGGGATCGAAATTCCTAGTAAAAAAAAAAATCCTGGATCCTTCCACTTAGATGAAAAGGAATTTTTCCATTCCAATAGACCTTGGAATCCCCGAGCGGTTGTGGCTGTGCCTGTACTGTAGGAATACGAAAACTCGCTATTCACTCAGTTTATTTTCCATAATAAGATTATGTAGGAGAGATGGCCGAGCGGTTCAAGGCGTAGCATTGGAACTGCTATGTAGACTTTTGTTTACCGAGGGTTCGAATCCCTCTCTTTCCGTTTCTCTTAATTCATCAACGTTACCGATCACAATGTATCAAATCAAATAACAATTTATTCCAGCAATAATACTTTTATTTCATAGAAATTCTCTATAGCAAATTACTGTGGTATGTAAAATACACATAGAGGAAATAACAAAAAAGAAAAAAGGATCCTAGGTTAATCTATTTCTGCTAGGTGAATGGGAAAATACGAATTAAGAGCCTTAGGTCGATTTAGTTCGGGGAAAGGGGAAGGGAAAAAAATTCTATGAACCTTTCCTTTTTTCGTTAAGTTCAAGTCTGACGAGAGTAATATTCTACAACTAACAACTCATTTATTTTGAGACCGACCCACCTCCTATCTAGGATTTTTTTTACTAGTCCTTTATATTCCAATGTGTCAACCGTCAAATGCTTTGGCAATTTGCCCGGATCGGATGAACCTATAGAATTTTGAACCAGACGTTTTGATCTTTGGTTATCTTTCGTAGTAATAATATCTTCGGGTTTGCAACGAAAACTTGGTATATCAACTATACGACCATTAACTAAAATATGTCTATGGTTAACTAATTGTCGGGCCCCAGGAATGGTTGAAGCCATACCCAATCGAAAAAGGATATTATCCAAACGCATTTCAAGTAATTGTAGTAAAACTTGACCTGTTGACCTTTTTGCTTTTCCAGCGATATGTACATATCTAAGTAATTGTCGTTCTGTCAGACCATAATGAAAACGCAATTTCTGTTTTTCTTGAAGACGAATACGATATTGCTCTTTTTTTCCAGAATGGAATTTCTTTTTCAGATTACTTCCGGATTTAGGCGTTTTTCTAGTGAGTCCTGGTAAAGCTCCCAGACGGCGTATTTTTTTTAAACGAGGTCCTCGATAACGGGACATGAAGACTCCTTTTTCATTTTATTGAAATTTCATTTTACACAATAAATTTCATTGTATTTACATTACAGAATATATCGAAATTAAAACTGAATTAAACTAAAAGATAAACAGAGTAAAATCCACTAAAGTACCACTTAAAATGGAATTTCATCAACATCTGAATTTTTTTTATATATATTATTTATTTTAATGTTTTGTATCTAGCAAAATTCTAAGGTAGAACGACATAATAGACCCTAGATTCTCCATTTAATTCGAAGAAAAAAGAGAGATTCTTGTTCATGGAACATCGATAGAAAAAAAGCCGACTATCGGATTTGAACCGATGACCCTCGCATTACAAATGCGATGCTCTAACCTCTGAGCTAAGCGGGCTTACATAACAGAAATAGTGTAACAAATAGAAATATATATAGGAAATCCGTAAAATGTCAGATCTTTATTATTAATCTTAGTTATTAACTAGTTCAAAATTTGAAGTTCTACTTAGAAAAAAATACTAGAATTTCATAAAGATAAACTTAGCTTGATATGCTTAACTAAATGATATTCTTAAATAGGGTTATAGAATTTATTGAACTTTTTTTTTATTTCTCTAATTCGCAAATCTATTTTTCTAATAGAATCTATTCCAATTTCTATATTGAATTTGGTTTCAGATATTTTTAATTTGATATGGCTTGGACGAATAATCTACTACATAGAAAAGAATAATATATATGAAAAATAAAATCAAGAATATATATATGAAAAATAAAGATAAAATGCCAAGAAATTGGCATTTTCATTCGATCATTATATACATTTTTCATTATATAAATTTTTTGAGATATTTTGTTTTTTTTATTTGTTACTAATTTAAGGATTACTATTTAGAAAAAAAAGAATGAATATCAAGCGTTATAGTATGCTTTAGAATACTCTAAAAAAGGAAGGGGTAGGTGGGGTAGAGAAAAACTTTTGGATATATTGATTCTGATTGAATTGCAAATATATCAACGATAGAATCAATGCAATTCTGAATTGCAATAAGCGGGGTCTAGACGAGCTGCTAGACTAGATTGAATAAGGAATTAACTGATTCAAAAAAAACTAAGAGATGGATGAAATTACACAAGGAATCGTGGTTTCAAAGAAAAGGAAAATGGGGATATGGCGAAATCGGTAGACGCTACGGACTTGATTGTATTGAGCCTTGGTATGGAAACCTGCTAAGTGGTAACTTCCAAATTCAGAGAAACCCTGGAATTAAAAATGGGCAATCCTGAGCCAAATCTCTTTTTTGAAAAACATGTGGTTCTCAAACTAGAACCCAAAGGAAAAGGATAGGTGCAGAGACTCAATGGAAGCTGTTCTAACGAATCGAGGTAATTACGTTGTGTTGGTAGTGGAATTCTCTCTAAATTAGAGAAAGAAAAAGAAGGGCTTTATACATCTAATACACACGTATAGATACTGACATAGCAAACGATTAATCACAAAACCCATATCATAATATAGGTTCTTTTTTTTTTAGAATGAAATTAGGAATGATTATGAAATAAAAAATTCAAAATTTTGGAATTATTGTGAATCCATTCCAATCAAATATTGAGTAATCAAATCCTTCAATTCATTGTTTTCGAGATCTTTTAAAAAGTGGATTAATCGGACGAGGATAAAGAGAGAGTCCCATTCTACATGTCAAT